AAGTAATATTTCCATTTATTCATCAGAAGAAACGTCCCTTTTAAAGCAAGAATTGATTTTCCTTGATACCTAACATAATGCATGAAAGGATCTTTGAACAACCATAAATTTGCTTGAAAAGCCCTGGGAAAGTGCTCTCTTTTTCCATAGAAATAAATTCGTTCAATAAGGGCTCCAGAAGATGTTGATCGTAAGTGAGAAGATTGGTTACGGAGAAAGAGGAAGCCGGATTCATATTCACATACATGAAAAGTATATAGGAAGAAGAATAATCTCTGATTTCTTTTTGATTTTGAAAAAGAAGAACTGGCTTTCTTTGAATTTGAAGTAATAAGACTATCCCAATTATGACACTGATGGAGAAAGAATCTTAATAAATGCAAAGAGGAAGCATCCTTTATCCAATAGCGAAGAGCCTGAACTAATATTTCCAGATGGGCTGGGTAAGGTATTAGTATATCTAATACATAATTTAAATGTGAAAAGTTGTCCTCTAAAAAAGAAAATATTGAATGAATTGATCGTAAATTTTCGGATTGAACTACCCCTTTCCTTTCTAGGGAAGATATTAATCGCAGAGACAATGGAATTTCCATAATGATTGAAGAAACCTCTGACATTATTTGCGAATAAAAATGATTGGTCTGCCCCAAAAAAGGAGTCTGTTTAGAGTCATTAACAGAAAGAATCAAATGATTCTGTTCATACATTCGAATGATTAAACGTTTCACAATAAGTAAGCTGGATTTATTGTCATAACCTGCATTTTCCAACAAAATTGATCTATTTAAACCATGATCATGAGCAAGTACATAAATATACTCCTGAAAGATAAGTGGATATAAGAAGTAGTGTTGTTGAGATCTATCTAGCCCTAAATAGCTTTGGAATTTATCCATTTGAAATTCTATTTAAATGAAAGGTAGAGGACTTTGGGGGTTATAAATGATACATAGTGCGATACAGTCAAAACAAGGTATTATAGTACAAACCGAATAGATACCTCGGATCCAGATAAACTTATCAACAGATTCTCTATCATCTCTTTTTCCATTTAATTTTAAGTTTTTATGTTCGTTTTCCTTATAGGATGACAAGATGATTAGAAATCCTTTACTTTTTTCAACCCAATCGCTCTTTTGATTTTGGAAATTGATTTATCAATATACTGTTTCTTATACACATACATCTCCATTATTCCATTATAGAATGGAGAGTGGTAATATTTAGGATTCATTAAAAAATCAATAATATTTTTCCTGGGAGAAAGCCTTCCCGTATTGGGCACTAATATTTTTTTAACGTCTAATTAGATCGGGTAATCATTCAAATTCAGAATGAAAGCTCGTTGCTTTTTCTTTCCCTATAACTTTTTCTTTCCCTATAATAAAAATGAAATTAATTGAAGCCGTGGGGCCCTATCCATTTATTAATTCGACCCAACTTGAAATTGACTTCGGTTTGCTCCCTTTCAATAATTTAAAGAAGGCTTTGTACCGAGCCGGAAAGAATAAAATATTCTCAGAACTCTTAATTGATACGACATGCTATTTTTTCCATTCATTCCCTTTCAGGATCAGTCGCGGTCTTCCAAACTTTACCGATAGTATGGACGAATCCCTCGCTTCATCTAAATGTGTAAAAGATCCTAGCCGCACTTAAAAGCCGAGTACTCTACCATTGAGTTAGCAACCCAAATATAAAAGGGTATGTAGATACAATCAGAATAAAACAAAATTATTAAATTAAAGCATTACTCTACGAAATAAAAAATCTAAAAAAATTTTCTACTCTATTAAATTTTTCTACTCTATTTGGAACATAAAAATGACTAAATCAGAATCAGATGAAAAAATAAAAAATTGCCCGACCAAAAAAATAAATAAATGTAAAAATGGTAGAACATCCCCTATTTCTATGTTATCCACTTTTTCAATCAAAAATCCGGGTATCAAAGCTAATCCAACGAACCCATCATTTGAATCAACAAGTAAAAATAAAAAAGAAAACCTATGGGACGGAAATAAATAGATCTGCTTATCACGATGAATTATATTTGTTCGATACAACGTTGTCAACATAAAGGTTAAGAAAAGAATACGATGAAAAAATACAAAAACTTAAATTGAATAATAGTAAAAAAAAGGACTTGTGTTGGATTGGCACTGCATATACCTATATTTATATACTAAATTTTGAGTTTTTAGATTAGATGGAGAATAATATAAAAAAATTGAATCCATATAGAATAAAGAACTTCTATTCCTTGTTTGTTACTTGGTATTAGAGTTCAAATGAAAACCACCCGATTACAGGTAATGCCATAATTTTCTATTTTTTGAGGATCAATCAAATACGGTTTCCTTAGAAAAAGATTCTATAGAAAAGGATTCTATAAAAGCAATGAGAAATAGATACGAATAGACCAAGAAAGGAAATAAAAAAACATAGTATAGAAAAGATATCCAAAATGATATAGAAATCACTATCCTACCCTTAGTTTTTATTTCCTTAATTTAATTTTGTTTGATTAGGGCAAAGTTACTTAAAAACCTCTGCCTTTTTTAAAATATCCTGAACAGTTCCTGTAGGCTGAGCGCCTTTTTCAAGGAAATAGAGAATAGCGGGAACGTTTAAATAAGTTTGATTCTTGATCGGATCATAAAAACCCACTTTCCGAAGATCTCTTCCTTCTCTTCGAGATCGAACATCAATTGCAACGATTCGATAGACGGCTCATCGGGATAGATGTAGATGAAAAAGAACTCCCCCCCTAGAACCGTATAGGAAGTTTTCTCCTCGTACGGCTCGAGAAAAAATGATTCGAAGTTTTATCTATGGATAAAATTTGATTAGAATAAATAGGAAAGGAATCCGTAAAATAAATTAATAAATTCTATAATTTCAATTTCACTCATTTTTATTTAGCTTACTTCCTGAAGAAGTAAAAATCATTTGTACTCATAACTCAAGTTCAATAATATAATATCTCAAATATCTTAAAGAAAAATCTTTCATTTAATATATATATTTTTTTTGAGTGGTCTTTAACCCACCCTTTTTGTCTCGTTTAAAATCTATTTTGATTCGTTATTCGGATCCGTGAGACAATTGAAGTGGTGTTTCCTTGTTCTGGGATCCTTTATCTTTGTTTAAAATCATTGGGTTTAGACATTACTTCGGTGCTTCTTAATCCTTTCAAAATGGTAGCAACATACCCCTTTTGCGATTTCTTTCTATCAAAGAATCATACCGACGGTTGATTCGTGCGCGATACACTACGTATCGAAAAAGTTTTAGCCGTTCCAACAAATTTTTTGAATTGAAAAATTGCTCGAATCGGATCCTTTCGATTTCTATATCGAAGATATCGAAGATATACTTACGAAGTTGTTCCAATTTATGAATTGGCATTAACCCTAGATCGTTGCCCCTGAGAAATTAATCAATACTTTCTACTCGAGCTCCATCATGAACTATTTACATTACAACCCAATAAAAAAAAAGAAGGGCTCTAGTAGAATAGAACAAATGACGTCGAGCCAAGAGCACCTTCATTCCTATATAAAATGGTGGATGTAAGAAAAAGAATCCACACCGGATCGTGTCCTTCAAGTCGCACGTTGCTTTCTACCGCATCGTTTTAAACGAAGTTTTACCATAACATTCCTCTAATTTGGAACCAGTACGGAATTGATTCAATTATGGAATCATGAATAGTCATTGGTTCAGTCGGTACAGAGACAAAGTAATTTATATTTTTTCTTATCTACATAGATAATAAAGATTTTTCTGAAGAAATATAAGCAAGACCCCAGCTTTTTTGTATGAATGGAACGTTTTTTTATAAATATCTATTTCAAAAAAATATCTAACAGAAATATCTAGAAATCTAAACTAAATAGATATAGAAATAACATAACTAACAGAAATCACACGAAAAAATAAATTCTATTTTACTCTGCCTCTTCAAGTGACTCAATAAGATAGACCGGCCCATTTCCAACTTCCCAAAGAGTCAACCCATAAGGAATCATTACAAATCTTGATACTTGAAAAAGTTTCCAACTTCTACATCATTATTTGAGTCAAGTTTTACAGTAAAGACTCCCTTTTTTTATCATAAGAAATAAGAAAGAAAAATCTCTGTTTCTTTTCGAATGGAATTGTCAATGATGTAAAGCAAATAAGCTAAATCAAACAATAAAAAAAAATATCGAAAATATATATCATTGTTAAATAAAATATTTTAGGGATGCCAATTCTTTTTCACAAAAAGGGAAACACTATTGTCACTGAAACAGGATAAGAATACATACCTATAGGTTAAGCGCTTCCTCTTTTATATGTATTTTCATTTCATATTTTTTTTTTTTAACCTGATGAGGTTAAGTAATCTTTCTACAACTATGATCTACGGCCCATCTTAGCTTTATCTGGGTCACAAAGGGGTTCAGTTACTTTTGCATATCATTTGAACTCGATTTAGTTCAGTTTGTGAAAAACTCAGATATGCTTCCGCAAAGAATCATTCAAAATCAAAAAAGAAGGAGGAATAATATAATATTCTATGCAATATTAGACCTTGAAACAGAACCTCCTTGAACAAAAAACAAATATTAGGATACAATGGATACGCTCTGGGACGGAAGGATTCGAACCTCCGAATAGCGGGACCAAAACCCGTTGCCTTACCGCTTGGCTACGCCCCATTTCCATTTTTATTGGACAATAATACTAATAAAGAATAATATTGGTATTAAGTCTTCGTCAATTCCAGTCCAACTATCTAGAGAAACTCTTTTTTCTTTATCTTTATAGAATCTATTATAGATTCATGCTAGGATTTTGGCATGTGTATATCTCGAATTCAACTGAATTTATTGATCATTACATATAATTCAATTAAGATATTGTATGAAAGTATGATTTCTTCTATTCTCCTTTGAGAATTGGAGGATTTTTGATTGAGCAGAAAAAAAAAAAGAAGGATTTTTTTGTTTACCTTACTTTCTTCATTTTTCCTTAACTCAATCAAAATGCAATTATTTCGACGAAAAAAAAAGTCTGTTATGCTTAATATTTTTAGTTTGATCTGTCTTAATTCTGCCCTTTATCCGACTAGTCTTTTCTTCGCCAAATTGCCCGAAGCCTATGCTTTTTTGAATCCAATCGTAGATGTCATGCCAGTTATACCCCTGTTCTTTTTTCTTTTAGCCTTTGTTTGGCAAGCTGCTGTAAGTTTTCGATAAGAGCTTTAATACTATCCTAGAAAATTCATGATTTATTCGAGAAAAATTATAACAATTGATAAGATCAAATAAGTCTGACAGTATGAACCTTCGATTCAAACTCTCGGATAGTCGCGAGAAATCCGGCTCGCCCTATTTCCTTTCCCCATTTTAATCCTTTTTCGGGGAAATACCTTATGAGCTTAGGGTCCCTTAGAATATCTAATTGTGGGTATGAAAGTGATTTGTGGTAATTAAATTAAAGACTCTTATTACAAATTTCAACTTCATTTGATTTGAATTTCTGAACATTCTTTTCTATTTCTATAATTCATTTCTTGGTGTCAAAATAGGATATGTGATATAAAAGTGGAGGATCTATTATCTTTTCTCGTTTTTCTTTTTCAAAAAATGATCTTGGAGGTTGTGTAATGCTTACTCTCAAACTTTTCGTTTACACAGTAGTAATATTCTTTGTTTCTCTCTTCATTTTTGGATTCCTATCCAATGATCCAGGACGTAATCCTGGACGTGAAGAATAAAATAAAAATTTAGTTTTTCTTGTTTGATTTTACAATTTTATTAATATTTTATTTTAGCTATTCCACATATTTAATTGAATTAGGAAAAAAAAAATAAAAAGGGGTTTGCAAAAATTGAAAGAAAAAAATAGAAAGTCATCAACGGAAACGGAAAGAGAGGGATTCGAACCCTCGGTACGAATAACTCGTACAACGGATTAGCAATCCGCCGCTTTCGTCCACTCAGCCATCTCTCCCAATTGAAAAAGATAATTACTATGTTACATTACACATCAAGTAAGGATTAAATAAAGTATTTCTTTTACATTCTTTATCGTTATTATAGAATTAGCAATTCCATTTAGATGCTCGAAAGATCCAAATAGAATAGAAAGATAAATAAAGAGGACCTTCTTGCTTTTATTTTGTTCGAAGTGCCTTTTGGGCCTGGCCCGGTCAATACCCAGCCGGGCCTTTTTTTGTTCCAATGAATTCCCGTTTTTTTGTTTATAGGCAACATACTCTAAATAGCCAATTTGGTATCTGTGTAAAAATTTCCCTTCTGGGGTTTACATATACTTATCATTTTTGTTATAATAGAATCCAGAAATTGAGAAGGATTTTTGATTCAAAAGAATCAATTAAGTATGTATCCATTTGTATTTTCTTATGTCATTAGGGAAATCAAATTTGAGATTCAAATCCAAGAATAAGTCACGAATTCTCAGTCAACGAATAGTTAATGGTTCCCTTTTGTCATAAATTTCGGCTTTTTTAAGCGAAAATAGACATTTTATTTTTCAATAGAAAGTTGAGTGGAAGTTTTTCGGCATTGTGGGAAGATACGATACAATTTCGAGGGGGTAGATCAAATACATTACAATAAATAAATTAAATACAATACGAAAGGATAAAAACTTTTCTAATTTTTATACATAAATTTAGATTTAGAAAAAGGATTTAAAAAGGGATGCAAGATGCAAGTACAATAAACTAAAGTTTAGTAATCCAACCGAAAAAGGAAAATTTTTTCTATCGTTTTGGCGGCATGGCCGAGTGGTAAGGCGGGGGACTGCAAATCCTTTTTCCCCAGTTCAAATCCGGGTGCCGCCTCATCAACAAATGAATCTAAATCTCTTATTCTGTTCTGCTGTCTTATTCTGTTCTGGGGATTTTGTAAAAGCTTGGAAATCCTTGAATCTAAAATTCAAAGAAAGATTATATTGGATGGATTTTTTTATAGTTTATAGAAAACAAAAAGTGCAAAAAAATTATTTTTTTTTTTTTAGACCCGTCGTCAAGAGTATAATATACTATCTCCCAACTCCTTCAGAGAGACAATCGGGAAAGGGTACGAATTAGATCAAATAGGAAATAAAAGTATGTAATAGATAGCAATTTTTTTTACTTTGAAGGGCAAGAAAAAGGAATGGGTCTCTTTTTTTATTACTAGATAGAATAGATGTTCCATTCCATTAGTAACATTCCCTTATAGTGTCATTGTATATTTTACTTGTATTTAGTCTTTCCCTATTAGAAATCATATAGGAATTTTTGAAATGGATTTATTTGACTGGTTCATCAATAGTGTTCGGCCAGAATCCCTTTTTGACTCTGGACCATTCATTCTACTATTATTAGTGAGCAATAATGGAATAATTCTATCATAGAGATAAGGGATATAATTCACATGGATATAGTAAGTCTCGCTTGGGCTGCTTTAATGGTAGTCTTTACATTTTCCCTTTCACTCGTAGTATGGGGAAGAAGTGGACTTTAGAAGCACTCCTAATTTAGTTAACGGTATCAATTGTTTTATAGATCGTTCTGCAACTCATTTTTTATTTAAATTGAAATAATTTTCAATTTAAATAAAAAGATCCTCATTTCAAAATTCCCTTGGATTCTAGTGGATAAATGTATTCTATAACAGTAAAACGATTTTTTCAGATTCATCGGAATAAATAGATGTATCAAAGAAATAGAATCGGGTCCTACGTCAATTCCATATATGGATAAATAACTACATAGATTGAAGATAGAAGCTAATATAGTATACCAACTTTATTAGAAAGTCAAGTACAATTTTATTTTATACATTACTATAACACTAATAGAGAGTATGATAAGAAAAAAATTTCTTTCTTACCATACTCTCGGATCCCATAGAATACCGCCGATTATAGCCCGTTGATTTCATTTAATAGAATACTTTTCTTTTGATTTCTTCAAATATGGATAAGAATTCAGAAGTCAAGTTTCATTCAAAGTAATTAATCGTTTTGACTGACTGTTTTTACGTAAATTATAAGTAGAAAGGCAGTAGGAACTAAAATGAACAGTGCAGTAGCAATAAATGCAAGAATATTTACTTCCATAATCTCATCGTTTTTTTATTTCACAATAACTCGGGATTTAATCCCATAGAGATGATAAATCTTTCACCTGTCAATTCAATGAATGCATTACCTATCGATGATCTTGAATCGGATCAATATCATATCATGAATAACAATATCTGAGCTATTAAATTAATTCGTCGTCGAGAATTGAATAGTATAACATACGAAGATCCCTTATCCATACCGAATCCAATCTTGGATTCCCCGACCGAGCAAAAATTCCTTTTTTATCCTTTCTTTTTTTGTATGTAGTCAAACGAAGTATCATCTAACCACCCATCCGTTTCCATTAAAAACCCAAAAAGAGAGGAATTAGGTTCTAAATTTTAATGATCCAATTTTCTTTGGAAGACAAAGAAGTATGAGAAAGATGAGGCGCGGGATAAAAGATGGAATATTCTATCAACTTCACTATTTTAGTTATTTTAATTTTAGTTTAGGGTTTATTCTTTCTTTGACAGAATCCTGAAAAAAAAAAGAGAGGAAACCTCTTCGGGATTCAATTATGCTCTCTGTCCCCTCTTTCACAGAAAATGGAGAGGCGAATTGATGTACTTATTGGATCCGTCGGGACTGACGGGGCTCGAACCCGCAACGTCCGCCTTGACAGGGCGGTGCTCTAGCCTATTGAACTACAATCCCAGGGAAATAAGAAGAGATCTAGCAGAAAATTTGAATTCTTTTTTATTCTCTTGTATCAGGTAAGGTATTTCTTAAGAACAAGAGAGTTCTACCGTCTGATAGTAGATTGGCAAATTGTTGGGCCGAGCTGGATTTGAACCAGCGTAGACATATTGTCAACGAATTTACAGTCCGCCCCCATTAACCACTCGGGCATCGACCCAACGCCTAAATTTTTTAGACGTTCCATAATAAACTTCCTTTCGTCTACCAGGCAGACTTGACAAATACGGCTACGGATCATTTGATAGAAAATACCACTCCTATAGTCTTGAGTCTTGGTACACCCCCAGAGGGACTTGAACCCTCGTTTTCTCCGTGAAAGAGAGAGGTCGTAACCACTGGACCATAGGGGCCTACGGCCGCCTTCATAAATCAACTAGAAATAAAAGGTCCCGAGGGCCGGCAAATCAAAAAGCACTAGAATATGGGTAATAAGACAAATACCATAGGTAATAAGAAAAATACCTTGAGGTAATCTAAAAATAGAATAGGAAAAACATAATAGGTAAGGTAATAAGGCCTAGTAGGGTTACCTTATTAACTTTAACTTAATATAACTCAGGCCGAGATCCATCTTTAGTAGATCCATAGTATATAAATCAAATGGAAAAACTCCTTAAGTATTCTGGGGGTTAGTTAATGGTAATCAAATCAAACTTTACCATTAAACTATATAACCTTGAAACTTTATTTCATTGGTCTTTCTCATCTTTATCTCTCTCATTCACAAAGGGTTATGCGTTGGATCCATGATCCTTCACTCTGCAGTAGATTCAAGATGGTTTACCAAAATAGGATTTGGTCGGTCAAATTATATTGACCCCTAAGTCATACTGTCAATTGACAACACGACAGGACAGGAGGGTAATAAAAGAACGGAGAAGACATAGATATAGATATAAAATAAATAAATTAGATAGATATATCTGCGTTAATAATAATAAATATTCATATCATATAGTTTTCTGGTATTCAATATTCAAGTAGATTAGAATATCAATCAAGTAGATTAGAATATCAATATCAATACCGTTATATTATACTATAAAAATAAATAAATATAAAATAAATAATATTCTAAAAAAATCCCAAAGCATAGTAAGCCTAAGTGGGAGAATTCTGTTTCTAAGACTGTTTTATCAATTCCGTTCCGCTTGCATCT